CAAGAAGTGGGCGCTTATATACTTACCTTGGTTGGAGTGCTAATTTAAGTATTGGATATGCAATAAGTTCAGATTAATATCTAGGGGGGAGTGTGTTAAAAATGGGGGTAGGTATCTAAGGGGGGAGGAGAGAAACCCGGGGGGATGATAGGGGTTATGTGGAGTATAACAGTCTTATGTCCTGTGACCATTAATCGTGATGCTCGTGCTTACCATTATGGGGATGCTCAAGATGCAGTTAAGTCCAGCTACAATTAATGCTCCGGGTCAGGGCCTCAGACGGCCATAGCTGAGTCCAAGCATCCCCAAAAATTAAAAAATACCAAATGTATGACAGCACAGTTATGTGTGAGCATGGGCTGATTAGTCACCAGTCCATCGAGATGTCTTATTTAAGAGGAAAGAGTGGGCGATTTTAGGTGAGATGGCCCTGAAGAAAGAACCAGATGTCTGATAAAGTTCATTAAATAGCTACCCCCACAAGTGATGGGCCCGGAGCGAGAAGAGGGATCCTTGCCAAGCGGGTTGCTGGTTTCACGCGGCATGGTAATTAAGCTCGTGATCTAGTGGGCAGGATACGCATGTTGACAAGAATGGATTTGACTTAAATGTGCTATGTACGATTACACATTAACATGTCCCATGTACTGTAAATAGGTGGATAGTACTTGCTTATATGCATGGGGCAAACCATGTAATGTACTATATACATATTATGTCTATGTTACATTAATATTATGTCCTTTCCCCCATGCATGCACGAGTTTTGTATTGTTCCATAAATATGTTTTGTTTATATTATATTGTACTGTAGCTTTTGTGTATTAATGGGGTTATATGTATTGGTGTGTGCGTTGTGCTTTTATTGTGGGTGTCTGTTGTATGCGTGATTGTGTGGAGTGTGAATTTTGTGTTAGATTTTTGGAAGTTTTAGTAAATTTGATACTGGGAAGGCTCTTGGTATTTGTATGGGTATATTGATATTCAGGGAATAGTTTAAATAGAACTTCAGCTTTGGGTGTTGATAGTGGGGCTACAGCTTCTTCCTTGAGTCTCGGGGAGGTTAGTTGTTCTCCTTTTCTGGTTTACAAGACCAGTGTATTTAATGTACTACAGAGACTTGTCTTCACTTTAGGAGGTTGTTTTCGATAGTGCTGGCTGCTGGTATTAGTACTAGGATTAGCAGGAAGTATATAATGGATGCTAGTTGTCCGATGATAATGTATGGGTGTTCGACTGGCTGTCCTCCGATTCATGTGAGTGTCAGTAGGTCTGCTACTAGGATTCAGAATATACATTGGCTGATTGGTCGAAATATCATGCTTCGTTGTTTGGATGTGTGGAGCAAGGGTATGAGTACTAGAATTAGGATTGAGAGGACTAGGGCTAAGACTCCTCCTAGTTTGTTGGGGATTGATCGTAGGATTGCATACGCAAATAGGAAGTATCATTCGGGCTTGATGTGAGGGGGTGTGTTGAGTGGGTTTGCGGGGGTGTAGTTGTCTGGGTCTCCAAGTAAATCGGGCGCGAATAGTACTAGTAGTATTAGGGCTAGAATCAGTAATAGGGCGCCTAGGATGTCTTTGATGGTATAATAGGGGTGGAATGGGATTTTATCGGTGTCGGATGAAATTCCTGTGGGATTGTTAGATCCTGTCTCGTGGAGGAATAGGAGATGGACTATAGCGAGGGCTGTGATGATAAATGGGAGGATGAAGTGGAAGGCGAAAAATCGGGTAAGGGTTGCTTTGTCTACTGAGAATCCTCCTCAGATTCATTCGACTAGATTAGTGCCAATGTATGGGATTGCTGAGAGGAGGTTGGTGATGACTGTTGCTCCTCAGAATGATATTTGTCCTCATGGTAGTACATAGCCCATGAATGCTGTGGCTATTGTTGCGAATAAGAGGATTACTCCAACGTTTCATGTTTCTAGGAAGGTATATGACCCGTAATAGAGGCCCCGTCCTACGTGCAAAAATAGGCAGATGAAAAATATTGATGCTCCGTTTGCGTGTATATATCGGATGATTCAGCCATAGTTAACATCTCGGCAAATGTGGGTGACGGAGGAAAATGCTGTTGTTGTATCGGATGTGTAGTGTATTGCTAGAAATAATCCTGTTAGGATTTGTAGGATCAGGCAGATGCCCAGAAGAGAGCCGAAATTTCATCATGATGAGATGTTTGATGGGGCTGGGAGGTCAATGAATGCGTTGTTAACAATTTTTATTAGTGGGTGGGTTTTTCGAATGTTGGTCATTAGTGTTCTTGTAGTTGAATAACAACGATGGTTTTTCATATCATTAGTCGTGGTTAAACTCCATGCGAGAATAATGATAGAATACATTGTATTTATTTTGAGTATTATTTTTGTGATTGGTTTTGTGGGATTTTCTTCGAAACCTTCACCTATTTATGGGGGGTTGGGTTTAATTGTGAGTGGTGGAGTTGGGTGTGGTATTGTGTTGAATTTTGGTGGGTCTTTTTTAGGTTTAATGGTTTTTTTAATTTATTTGGGGGGTATAATGGTGGTTTTTGGCTATACAACGGCTATGGCCACTGAGCAGTATCCTGAGATTTGAGTGTCCAATAAGACTGTCTTAGGGGCATTTGTTACTGGCTTGTTAATGGAGTTTTTGATGGTCTATTATGTGTTGAAGGATGAGGAAATTGAGGTTGTGTTTAAGTTTAATGGTTTAGGGGATTGAGTTATTTATGACACGGGGGATTCTGGGTTTTTTAGTGAAGAGGCCATGGGGATTGCTGCTTTATACAGTTATGGTACTTGATTGGTTATTGTGACTGGGTGATCTTTGCTGGTTGGTGTTGTAGTCATTATGGAAATTACTCGTGGAAATTAAGTAAAATTGTGCTGACAAGAATTGTAATTAAGAATGAGAGGAAATATAGTTTAATTAGGCCCTTTTGGTTTGTAATTGTAATAGATATTTTTATTTGGATAAGTGAGGTGGTTTTGGGTAAAATATTTTCTAGTCAGATTAGGTCTAGAAGGGAGGATGCTGATTTTTGGCTTATTGTCAGGTTCATGTGAGGGGCTAGGCGGTGTATGATTGTGGGATAATATCCTAGTAAATTGGAAAATTTGAATATATTTGATGGAAGGTTAAATTTTAGGTTATAGGTTATGTTGCTAATTTCTAGTGCTAGGATAAAGCCCAGGATTGTGACTATTAGGGCTGTTGTTTTTAGGTAGTGAGGTATTGTTATTTGGGGGATTGTTGTTGGGGGGATGTTGTTGGAGATGATGAACCCTGCGAAGAGGCTTCCGATTAGTAGGCGTTTAATTGAGTTAATTAGGAGGGGATTATTTTCGTTAATAATAATGAGGGCTGGGAATCGGGGTTGTCCTAGGAGTGCAAAGAAGATAATGCGGGTGCTGTAAATGGCTGTGAAGGAGGTGGCAATTAGTGTTATTAGGAGGGCTCAGGCGTTGGTATATGACGTGTTGGCGGATTCAATGATTAGGTCTTTGGAATAGAATCCGGTGAGGAAAGGTATTCCTGTTAGTGCGAGACTGCCGATGATAAGGGCTGTTGTGGTGAATGGTATTGCTTTGAACAGGCCTCCTATTTTTCGGATGTCTTGTTCATCATTTAGGTTATGGATAATGGAGCCGGAACATATAAATAATATAGCTTTGAAGAAGGCGTGGGTGCAGATGTGGAGAAATGCTAGATAGGGTTGGTTGATGCCGATTGTCACTATTATGAGGCCTAGTTGGCTGGATGTGGAGAAGGCGACGATTTTTTTGATGTCATTTTGGGTAAGCGCGCATAGTGCTGTGAATAGTGTGGTGATAGCTCCTAGGCATAGTATAATGGACTGGGCTAGCTTGTTATTTTCTGTTAGTGGGTAAAAGCGGATCAGTAAGAAGATGCCTGCTACTACTATTGTGCTTGAATGGAGTAGCGCTGAGACAGGGGTTGGGCCTTCTATTGCGGAGGGCAGCCATGGGTGTAAGCCGAATTGTGCGGATTTTCCTGTTGCGGCTAGTACTAGGCCTATGAGGGGTAGATTAGAGTTGGTTGGTTCTAGTATAAAGATTTGTTGAAGGTCTCAGGTGTTAAGCTTGGTGAGGAACCATGCTATTGCTAGGACAAAGCCAATGTCGCCGATACGGTTATACAGGATTGCTTGTAGGGCTGCTGTGTTCGCGTCTGCTCGTCCGTATCATCACCCGATAAGCAAGAATGATATAATTCCGACTCCTTCTCAGCCAATGAATAGTTGAAAGAGGTTGTTTGCGGTGACGAGGATAAGCATTGTAATGAGGAATAGAAGTAGATATTTAAAGAATTGGTTGATATTAGGGTCTGAGTGCATGTATCATATTGAGAATTCTATAATGGATCATGTGACGAATAGTGCTACTGGGACAAATATTATTGAGAAGTAATCTATTTTGAAGCTGAGTGATAGTTTAAGGGTTTGAATAGTTAGTCAGTGTCAGTTTGAGATGATTATTTCTTGTCCTGTGTGGATGAATATTATTGTGGGAATTATACTGGTGATGAAGGCGTATGAGATGGCTGTTTTTACGTAGAGGGGGTAGTTGGGGTTTTTGTGGGAATTGGAGCTTGTTATTACGATTGGAATAATTAGAAGAAGTAGGGTTGTTAGTGTGAGAGAGGAAAATATGTTAATTACTTTTATTTGGAGTTGCACCAATTTTTTGGTTCCTAAGACCAACGGATAACTACCATCCTTTAAAAGTTTGAAAAAGCCATGTTGTTAAACATGGGGGCATAGAATTAGCAGTTCTTGCATACTTTTTCGGTAAATAAGAAGGTGATGGGCTTCTATTGTTAGATTCACAATCTAATGTTTTTTTTAAACTATATTTACAGTATAGGGGACCTAGGATGATTTTTGGGTTTAAGGATAAGAGTAGTAGGGGTAGTATATGCAGTGATATAAGTGCGTTTTCTCGTGTGAAAGAGGGTGAGATGTTGTTGATATGGTGGGTGTATTTGCCTCGTTGTGTTGTGATTAGTATATATAGGGAGTATAGGGCGGTAATTACTATGTTAAGTCCTATTAGGATAATTGTGATAGTAGATCATGAGAAGGTAGATATTACTACGAATAACTCTCCGATTAGGTTGATTGTTGGGGGTAAAGCTAGGTTGGTTAGGCTTGCTAGGAGTCATCAGGCAGCTATCAGTGGAAGGAGCGTTTGTAGGCCGCGGGCCAGGATTATTGTACGGCTGTGGATTCGTTCGTAGTTAGAGTTTGCTAGGCAGAAGAGTATAGAGGATGTAAGGCCGTGGGCAATCATTAGGGCGGTGGCTCCTATGTAGCTTCAGGGTGTTTGAATAAGAATGGCTACAATAACAAGTGCTATATGACTAACGGAAGAGTATGCGATAAGTGATTTTAGGTCAGTTTGGCGAAGGCAGATTGAGCTGGTTATAATTATGCCTCACAGGGATAGTAAAATAAATGGATATGCTATGAAATCGGTTATTGGGTTAAGGAGTAGTGTGATTCGTAGTATGCCATATCCCCCTAGCTTTAGTAGAATTGCAGCAAGGACTATGGAGCCTGCAATGGGGGCTTCTACGTGGGCTTTGGGTAGTCAGAGGTGAAGACCATATAGAGGTATTTTTACTATAAAGGCTATTATGCATGCTAGTCATATGAAGACGTTGGATCAGGAGTTGGTAATTGGTTGTACTCAGTATTGGAGGATCAGGAAATTTAAGGACCCTATTGTATTTTGAATATAGATCAGTGCAACTAGCAGGGGTAGAGATCCTGTTAGTGTATAGAATAGAAAATAGAGGCCGGCGTTTAGACGTTCTGTTTGATTTCCCCATCGAGTAATAATGATGAGTGTGGGGACTAGTGTTGCTTCAAACAGGATGTAGAAAAAGATTAATTCTGCAGCGGTGAATGTCATGATTAGGAATAGTTGTAGTAGAATTAATATGGAAATGAAGAGTTTTTTTCGGACTAAATTTTCTTTTGACAAGTGATGTTGGCTGGCCATTAGTATTAGGGGAAGGAGCCATATAGTTAGGATTAGTAGGGGTGTGGATAGGGAGTCGGAAAAGAAAGTTGGTGAGAAGTTGAGACTGTTGTCGCCGAATTGGTTTATGAGGAGTAAACTTGTGAGGCTAATCAGTAGGCTGTGGAGTGTGGGGTTAATTCAGATTATGTTGTTTTTTGATAGCCAAGTTAGGGGTATTAATATTGCTGTGGGGATAATGTATTTTAGCATTGTAGTAGGTTGAGATTTTGTACGTAGTCAGTACCATAGGTGTTGGATACCTTTACTAGTAGAGACAGGCCTAGTGCTGCTTCGCAGGCTGCGAAAACTAGTAAAATAATGGGTATTATGCTGGCTAGGGTGAAATGTGAGTTTAGAATTGTTAGGGTTGCTATAATGAATAGAGATAATATTATTCCTTCTAAGCACAGGAGGGAGGATATTAGGTGGGATCGATATATCAGTAATCCTGTGAGAGACACTGTAAATGCTATTATGATATTTATGTATACAAGGGACATTTGGTAATTATGAGTTTAATCATAATCTAATGAGTCGAAATCATTTATTTTGTTTTAAACTAAATACCATATTCGGTTCATTCTAGTCCTTTTTGGGTTCATTCGTAGGCTAGGCTTACGGCCAACAGGAAAATAAGTAAAAGGGCTATAGTGAGTATTGTGGTTAGGTTGGTTGTCTGTGAGGCCCATGGGAGTGGTAAGAGTAGTGCGATTTCCAGGTCAAATAGTAGGAATGTGATGGCCACTAGAAAGAATTTTATGGAGAAAGGGAGGCGGGCTGATCCTATGGGGTCAAATCCACATTCGTATGGGCTCGTTTTTTCCGAGTATACGTTTAGTTGAGGAAGTCAGAATGCAATGGTGACGAGCAGTGTGGCTAGTGTGAGGTTGGTTAGGAGGGCTATTATTAGGTTTATTGTTCTTTTTCGGGTTAGACCGAAACTAACTGATTGGAAGTCAGTTGTACTAATTAATACTAAAAGAGCATGAACCTCATCAATAGATGGATACATAGAGGAAAAGTCATACTACGTCTACGAAGTGTCAGTATCAAGCGGCGGCCTCAAAGCCAAAGTGGTGGGTGGAGGTGAAATGGAATTTTAGTTGGCGAAAGAAGCAGACAATTAGGAAAGTGGATCCAATGATGACGTGGAGACCGTGAAATCCCGTGGCTACGAAGAAGGTTGAGCCGTAAACTCCATCTGAGATTGTGAAGGGTGCTTCATAGTATTCTGATGCTTGTAGCAGTGTGAAGTACACGCCTAGCGTGATGGTAATGAATAGGGCTTGTAGTATGGGATTGCGATTCCCTTCTATGAGGCTATGATGGGCTCAGGTAATGGAGACTCCTGAAGCTAGAAGGACAGAAGTGTTGAGCAGTGGGACTTCCAGGGGATTAAGTGGGTGAATTCCTGTTGGGGGTCAGCAGCCGCCTAGTTCGGGAGTAGGGGCAAGGCTTGAGTGGTAGAATGCTCAAAAGAATCCGGTAAAGAATAGTACTTCAGAAATAATAAAAAGAATTATTCCGTAGCGAAGACCTTTTTGTACGGCTGGGGTGTGGTGCCCTTGAAAGGTACTCTCTCGAATAACATCTCGTCATCATTGATATATTGTGAGTATATTTGTTGTTAGACCAAGTATAAGTAGAGCTGTTGAGTTGAAGTGGAATCATATGGTTAGACCAGATGTTATTAGTAGAGCGGATAGTGCTCCTGTGAGGGGCCAGGGACTTGGGTTTACTATGTGGTAAGCGTGGGTTTGGTGTGTCATTATGTATTATCGTGCAGGTACAGGCTGACTAGGAGGGTAAATACGTAAGCTTGAATTATAGCTACTGCGAACTCGAGGATTGTTAGTAAAACTAAGATAATGAAGGTAATGAGAGCTGTTGTAGTACTGATGCTTATTAGTGCAAGGGTTGCTCCTCCGATTAGGTGCATTAATAGGTGTCCTGCTGTGATGTTGGCTGTTAGTCGTACAGCGAGGGCTATTGGTTGAATGAAAAGGCTAATGGTTTCGATAATTACTAGTATTGGGATTAGTGGGGTTGGTGTTCCTTGTGGCAGGAAGTGGGCGAGTGATGTTTTGGTTTTGTTGCGAAAGCCTGTGATTACTGCTCCTGCTCATAGGGGGATAGCCATGCCTAAGTTTATTGATAGTTGTGTGGTTGGTGTAAATGAGTGGGGTAATAGGCCTAGTAAGTTTGTAGACCCAATAAATAGAATTAGGGATATTAATATCAATGCTCATGTTTGTCCTTTAGTATTGTGAATGCTCATTATTTGTTTTGATACGAGTTGAAGTAGTCATTGTTGGATAGAGATGAGGCGATTATTGACTAGTCGGTTTGATGTAGGAAACAGCAGGCTGGGGAATAAGACGATAAGAGTTACAAGGGGGAGGCCTAACATTATAGGGGTAATGAAAGAGGCAAATAGATTTTCGTTCATTTTGTTTCTCAAGGGGTGTTTTGTTTTAGTGTTTTTGTTGGTGCCAGTTCTGGGTTATGATAAAAATTATGTTTCGAAATTTTTAGTTGGAAAATGATGAAGAGGGCCAGGAATATTGATAGGATTATCGTGAGTCAAGTTGATGTGTCCAGTTGTGGCATGTCATCAAGGAGAGTATTGTGCTCTCAGTCTTTAACTTAAAAGGTTAACGCTTATATAGCTTCTTGGTGATTTTATAGTATTGATGCAGATCATTTTTCAAAGATATTTAGTGGTACTAGTTCGAGAACGATTGGCATAAAACTGTGATTTGATCCGCAGATTTCTGAACACTGGCCATAATATAGACCTGGCCGGGTTGATATAAGGGTTGTCTGATTTAGACGGCCTGGGATTGCATCCGTTTTTAGTCCCAGGGAGGGGACCGCTCATGAGTGTAGTACATCTTCGGAGGAAATTAACATTCGGACCGTCATTTCCATAGGCAATACAACTCGGTTGTCTACTTCTAGTAGTCGTAGTTCTCCTGGCTTTAGTTCTGATGTTGGGATCATGTAGGAGTCAAAGCTTAGATCTTCATAGTCTGTATATTCATAGCTTCAGTATCACTGATGCCCTATGGTTTTTACTGTGAGGGATGGGTTATTGATCTCGTCTATCATGTACAGAATTCGTAGAGATGGGAGGGCAATTATGATTAAGATAATGGCCGGTAGAATGGTTCAGATTGTCTCGACTTCCTGCGCATCTATGGTGCTGGTGTGAGTTAGTTTTGTCGTTAATATCAGCGAGATAATGTAGAGTACTAATGAGCTGATTAGAAAGACAATCATTAGCGTATGATCGTGAAAGTGCAGTAGTTCTTCCATAATAGGTGATGTTGCGTCTTGAAATCCTAGTTGTATGGGATATGCCATATGAGATGTACGGGGTTTTCACCTGTAATTTAACTTTGACAAAGTTATGTAATGTTTTACTAACGCCTCATTAATTGAGAGAGACATAGTGGTTATGGTGTTGGCTTGAAACCAATAACAGGGGGTTCGATTCCTTCCTTTCTTATTTTAGGTTAACGTATGTGGGCTCTTCAAATGTGTGATATGGTGGGGGGCATCCGTTTAACCACTCTAGGTTTGTTGTGGTTAGGTCTACGGTTGAGACTTCTCGTTTAGATGCAAATGCCTCTCAGATAATGAATACTATTAGCATTACTGCTGTCAGTGAAATAAATGAGCCTATAGATGAAATAGTATTTCATATTGTGTATGCGTCTGGGTAGTCAGAGTATCGTCGTGGTATTCCGGATAGTCCTAAGAAGTGCTGTGGGAAGAAAGTCATGTTTACACCTACAAATATAATTGCAAAGTGGATTTTGGCTCATGTAGTGTTAAGGGTGTAGCCTGAGAATAGTGGAAATCAGTGCACAAATCCACCTATAATGGCAAATACTGCTCCTATTGATAGCACATAGTGGAAATGTGCAACTACGTAATATGTATCATGAAGGACGATATCAAGGGAGGAGTTGGCTAGGACAATTCCGGTCAGGCCTCCGACTGTAAAAAGGAAGATGAAGCCTAAGGCTCATATTATAGCGGGGGATCATTTGATATTGCCTCCATGAAGTGTTGCTAATCAGCTAAAGACTTTAACTCCGGTTGGGATGGCAATAATTATAGTGGCTGACGTGAAGTAGGCTCGTGTATCAACGTCCATTCCGACCGTAAACATGTGATGAGCCCATACAATGAAGCCCAGAAATCCAATTGATATCATGGCCCATACTATACCCATGTATCCAAATGGTTCTTTTTTTCCTGAATAATAGGTTACGATGTGGGAAATTATACCGAACCCAGGTAGAATAAGAATATAAACTTCAGGGTGTCCAAAGAATCAGAATAAGTGTTGGTACAGGATTGGGTCTCCTCCTCCTGCTGGGTCGAAGAAGGTTGTGTTTAGGTTTCGGTCTGTTAGTAGCATTGTAATGCCGGCTGCTAGTACTGGGAGTGAGAGGAGGAGTAGTACAGCGGTAATTAGGACGGATCACACGAACAAGGGAGTTTGGTATTGTGATATTGCAGGGGGTTTCATGTTGATAATTGTTGTAATAAAATTAATAGCCCCCAGGATTGAGGAGACACCTGCCAGGTGTAGAGAGAAGATAGTTAGGTCTACTGAGGCTCCCGCGTGAGCTAGGTTGCCTGCTAGAGGGGGATACACGGTTCAACCTGTTCCTGCGCCGGCTTCAACTATAGAAGATGCTAGGAGTAGTAGGAATGAGGGAGGAAGAAGTCAGAAGCTTATGTTGTTTATTCGAGGAAATGCTATATCGGGAGCCCCAATTATTAGGGGGACCAGTCAGTTGCCGAATCCTCCAATTATGATAGGCATTACTATGAAGAAGATTATTACGAATGCATGTGCGGTTACAACCACGTTGTAAATCTGGTCATCTCCAAGTAGAGTCCCAGGTTGACCCAGCTCAGCACGAATTAACAAGCTTAGGGCAGTTCCTACTATACCAGCCCAAGCACCGAATAGGAGGTATAGGGTGCCAATGTCTTTGTGGTTGGTTGAAAATAATCAGCGGTTGATGAACATGGGTAAAATGGCTGAGTAAAGCATTAGACTGTAAATCTAAGGACAGAGGTTTGATTCCTCTTTTTATCAAGCCCTGTGGTGAATTAACATGTTGAATTGCAAATTCGAAGAAGCAGCTTCAACTCTGCCTGGGCTTCTCCCGCCTTTTTTTCTTCGCGGCGGGAGAAGTAGATTGAAGCCAGTTGTCTAGGGTTTTTAGCTGTTAACTAAAGTTTCGTGGGGGTGGAGCCCACCAATCTAGTGAGGACTTAGCTTAATTAAAGTGGTTGATTTGCGTTCAATTGATGTAAGGTGTAGTCTTGCAGTCCTTATCAGGAATTAAGTAAATTGTACTTGCTTAGGGCTTTGAAGGCTCTTGGTCTGGTTTAACCTAAATTCCTATTCTAGAATTGATAGGATTGGTGTAAGTGGCAGCAGTATGGTAGATATTACGATTATTGTTGGTAGGAGGGTTATTTGTTTAGTGGTGGAGAATTGTCATTTTATTTTTATGTTGTTTGTGGAGGGAAATATTGTAAGTGCGGTGGAGTATGTAAGTCGTATGTAGAAATATAAGTTTAGTAGTGCTGTGATTGCTATTAGGGTTGGCAAGATGATGCTGTCGTTTTTCGTTATTTCTTGGATGATTATTCATTTTGGCATAAATCCTGATAGTGGTGGTAATCCTCCTATTGATAAGAGGGTAATGAGGACTAGGGCTGTTATGATGGGTGCTTTGTTTCATGTGTGTGATAGTGATAGGGTGGTTGTGGTTGAGTTGGCTATAAATAGTATAAATATAGTAGAAGTTATAATGATGTAAATGATTAGATTTAGCAGTGTTATAGTAGGGTTATACAGTAAGACTGCTGTTATTCAGCCCATATGGGCAATTGAGGAGTAGGCCATGATTTTTCGTAGTTGAGTCTGGTTTAGTCCTCCTCAACCCCCAACTATGATTGACAGGATTGATAGGGTTATGATTAGGTTTAGGTTGATGGATGGGGAGATTTGGTAGAGAACTGATATGGGTGCTAGTTTTTGCCATGTGAGTAGGATTAGGCCTGAGGATAGGGAAATGCCTTGTGTTACTTCTGGGACTCAGAAGTGAAATGGGGCTATTCCCAGTTTTATGGTTAGGGCTATTGTTATAAGCATGGAGGCTATTGGGTTGAACAATTTTATTACAGTCCACTGGCCTGAATATATCAGGTTAATGATAACGGCTATTATTAGTAATATGGAAGCTGTTGATTGGGTTAAAAAGTATTTGGTTGATGCTTCTGTAGCTCGTGGGTTGTGTTTTTTTATTATAATGGGGATGATGGCAAGTATATTTATTTCAAATCCGATTCAGATGAATAATCAGTGTGAGCTAATTATAACAATTATGGTTCCGAGTATAACTGTTATTAGGGTAATGATGAAAATGATTGGGTTTATTAGTACGGGAAGGGTATGAACCAACATTTTCGGGGTATGGGCCCGATAGCTTAATTAGCTGACCTTACTATTAGAATTTGGTGTAATTGGGAGCACGAAGAGTTTTGGGCTCTTAGGAGTGGGTTCAATTCCTATAGTTCTAGAAATAAGAGGATTTAAACCTCTATTATTTACTCTATCAAAGTAACTCTTTTGTCAGACATATTTCTTATGTTTGTGGAGGAATGCTTGATAAGAGAATAGGGAGTGATACGTGTCATATGCATAGGGCTAATGTTAGGGGTAGGAAACTTTTTCATAGTAAGTGTATTAGTTGGTCATAGCGGAATCGAGGGTAGGATGCTCGAATTCATAGGAAGGTGATTGTGAGTAGTAGTGATTTGATAATAAAATTGATTGTGTAGAGTTCTGGTATGTATGGGTTATGGAATGCTCCTAGGAATAGAGTTGCTGTGAAAATGTTTATTATGATGATGTTTGCGTATTCTGCTATGAAAAATAGGGCGAAGGGTCCTGCGGCGTATTCTACATTGAAACCTGAGACCAGTTCGGATTCTCCTTCGGTGAGGTCAAATGGTGCCCGGTTCGTTTCTGCTAGTGTTGAGATAAATCATATTATTGCTAGGGGTCATGCTGGAAAGATTAGTCATACTTGTTCTTGTGTGATGATTAGTGTAGATAGGGTGAAGGACCCGTTTATTAGTAATACTGATAGCAAGATGATTGCTAGTGTGACTTCATATGAGATGGTTTGTGCTACTGCCCGTAGGGCCCCGATGAGTGCATATTTTGAGTTGGAGGCCCAGCCTGATCAGAGGATTGAATATACGGCTAGACTCGATATAGCTAGTATGAAGAGGACTCCTAGGTTTATGTTGATGAGTGGATGGGGTATGGGTAGGGGGATTCATATGGTTAGGGCCAGGCTTAGGGCCAGAATGGGTGCTAAAATGAACATTGAGATTGAGGATGTGGCGGGTCGTAGGGGTTCTTTAATGAAAAGTTTGATTGCGTCGGCAATGGGTTGAAGTAGACCGTATGGGCCTACAACATTTGGGCCTTTTCGGAATTGTATATAGCCTAGGACTTTTCGTTCGACTAGTGTGAGGAAGGCCACGGCTAAGAGAATGGGAATAATTAATATTAGAATGTTGAGTATAAACATTTTGTTAAGGAGAGGATTTGAATCTCTGAGTATAAAGGTTTAAGTTTTACGCAATTACCGGGCTCTGCCACCTTAACTAAGCCCTTTTCTAGGGCGGGTTTGTTTGTGGGTTAATTGAGATGTGGTCATTAATTAGTTTAAGGCGCTTTATTGAAGTTGGCCTTATTTCTCTTGTCCTTTCGTACTGGGAGAAATACGCAACAGATAGAAACCGACCTGGATTACTCCGGTCTGAACTCAGATCACGTAGGACTTTAATCGTTGAACAAACGAACCTTTGATAGCGGCTGCACCATCGGGGTGTCCTGATCCAACATCGAGGTCGTAAACCCTATTGTCGATATGGACTCTTGAATAGGATTGCGCTGTTATCCCTAGGGTAACTTATTCCGTTGATCAAATTTTTGGATCAATAAGCGATAATTTGATTTGACTTGTAAGTCTGGTCTTTAAAATCGTTCGGAGGATTTTTTGTTCTCCGAGGTCACCCCAACCGAAACTGTTAACCCATAAGTAGTATTGTTATCCCTTGATGGTTAGGCTTATTCTCTTTGGGTTAGTTAGTTAAAGCTCCATAGGGTCTTCTCGTCTTGTTGGCTTATCCCCGCCTCTTCACGGGGAGGTCAATTTCACTGATCAGAAGTAAGAGACAGTAAAACCCTCGTGTGGCCATTCATACAAGTCCTTATTTAGAGAACAAATGATTATGCTACCTTTGCACGGTCAGGATACCGCGGCCGTTTAACGTTTGTCACTGGGCAGGCAGTGCCTCCAATACTGGGGATGCTGGAGGTGATGTTTTTGGTAAACAGGCGGGGTTTGTGTTTGCCGAGTTCCTTTTACTTCTTTAAATCTTTCCTAAGTGCACTCCTGTGTTGGGTTAACGGTACAACTAATAAATTGTTTATTGTTGGGTTGTCTTTATGTGCCGTTAATGGTCAGAGTATTATCAGATACTGACTTAAGCTTGTGCGAGGAGAAAATATTTCTTGTTACTCATATTAACATTATTGCTTCTATTTTGCAATAGATTAGTCCAGTATTGGTGCTAGGAGTTAGTTGTTTGTTGTTGAGATTAATATTGTTTTTATTGTTGAGCTTTAACGCTTTCTTAATTGATGGCTGCTTTTAGGCCTACTATGGTGTTGTTGGGTCTTGCTCTCTAGTGAAGGTTGTATCCGTTTCTAAAAGGCTGTACCTTTTTAGACTAACTTTTAAAGATACAGAGAGATTTGTTTATCTTTTTGGTATCTTTAAAGCTGAACTGAGATTCATTTCCTGGACAACCAGCTATCACCAGGCTCGTTAGGCGTGTCACCTCTACTCATAGATCTTCTCACTATTTTGCCACATAGATGAGTTGGCCCTGATAGGCTGTCTGTGAGTAGCTCGTCTGGTTTCGGGTTATTTAGCTAAAATTCGTTTTGCTAAGTTTTTGCTTGTTAACTCATTATGCAAAAGGTACAAGGGTTAATCTTTGCTTTTTTGTACTTTGATTTTTTTTCTTTCATCATTCCCTTGCGGTACTTTCTCTATAGCGCCGTGTTTAGAATTTCTATCTCCTATACTTTAGATTGAGGTAAATGTTTTGTTTTATTTTATCTTGGTTGTTTGATTGGGGGTGTGTTTGGGCTAGGTATGGTTCAAGATGTTCATGGTATATGAAATCTTCTAGGTGTAAACTAGATGCTTTGTTTAAGCTATATCTTGGTTTGTCCAAGCACACTTTCCAGTATGCTTACCTTGTTACGACTTGTCTCCTCTCGTATGGTTGATGCGTGTGAATAGGTTTAAATGTATCTTGGATACTTGAGGAGGGTGACGGGCGGTGTGTGCGTGCTTCATGGCCTAGTTCAACTGGGCACTCTATTCCTAGTTTACTACTAAATCCTCCTTTGGTCACTAGTTTCATAATAACTTTCGTGTAATATTTTCTTAAGGTAGAAAATGTAGCCCATTTCTTCCCACTCCATAGGTTACACCTTGACCTAACGTTTTTATGTGCTATGGTTGTGCTTACTTTTATTCCTTTTTAGGGTTTGCTGAAGATGGCGGTATATAGACTGTATTAGCAAGGATTGGTGAGGTTTATCGGGGTTTATCGATTATAGAACAGGCTCCTCTAGAAGGGTATAAAGCACCGCCAAGTCCTTTGAGTTTTGGGCTGTGGCCGGTAGTACTCTGGCGAATAATTTTGTTTTTGTAATTATTTATGTTTAGGGCTAAGCATAGTGGGGTATCTAATCCCAGTTTGGGTCTTAGCTATGGTGTGTCAGCTGCTGTAGAGTTACTTTCGTCACTTATTTTATTATAATTATGGCTTTTTACGGTTTAATTAATATTTAACTCTATTATGATTTAGTGCTTTAACACGTTTTACGCCGTATTCCTGTTAACTCGGGTTAATCGTATGACCGCGGTGGCTGGCACGAGATTTACCAACCCTGATCAACATGGCTTAGTCAAACTTTCGTTTATGGCTTAATTTTTGTCACTGCTGTCTCCCGTGGGGGTGTGGTTAAGCAAGGCGTCATGAGCTACAGATGTGTGCTTGATACCCGCTCCTCATGGTCTGGTTGACTTAGAGGGCATTCTCACCGGGGCGTGGATGCTTGCATGTGTAAGTCTGTTGAAAGTTAACAGGAAGGCTGGGACCAAACCTTTATGTTTATGGAGTTTATATACTCATCTAGGCATTTTCAGTGCCTTGCTTTGGTTTTAAGCTACATTAAC